TAGGAGGGGTTTTCAGGTGTAGTCTTTCAAAATCCATAGGATGAAGTGAAGCTTCAAAGCTAAGAGAGAAGGGAAGATTTTGACCCTCCTCGAACCGCGTAATGAAGCAAAGTGTTTTAGGGTTGAAGCCAGTAATCTATGTAGCTTAGAATGGGTAGGTCTCTAAGAGCACTGAAAAGTCCAACTCTAAGTGTAACGCGTTCCAACATTTGTTACCTAACAGAAATTCCAAGGCAAAAGCAAGAGTTGGGGCGGTGGCATAACCAGGATCCGGTTGAGTTCTTTTGTAGTACCTCCAACCAACTGGCTCGAATCGTTTTCCCTGGTTGTTGCGAAGCGAATGTAGTCTCAAAATGAAAGTGTGTATGCCAAGCCTTCTATTCTCCTCCTTTATCCTGTGCCCCGCTGTCAGGCTTCCTTCCTCCTTATTGGAATAAGCTCTCCACGCTGCTAGCAAGTGAAACCGCTAAACCAAATTCCGCTTTGTGAGCAGCATCCAGTACCGAATCCAGAAAGAATTCCAATTTCCACATCTCCCTCGAAGACATCTCTCCAATTGACTTCATGAAGCACTGCAGTGAGAAATTGGCCATTCTTTGTTGCTGACGTCGTACCAAAGCAATCGACGCCGCTGGCATTTCCGCTCGGCTTGACACTGTAGGCTCTTGATGACTCACACTTGGGGCTCTAGAATGTCCTGCCCCTGAAAGTGGAGAAACCCTAGCTTGACCTTCAGTCGCCATAGCAATCCGTTCCCTGGCTACGTTGTCTGCAGAGCCAGCACTAGAGGGTGCAGCAGGCGTACTCCCCAACATCTCACTCATCAAGCCTGCGGGAGTAGGAGATATCACCAACACCCCTTGTTGGGCCCCTGAAGATTCAACATGTCTAGGTGGGGAGCTCGGGTGGTATGAGGGAGATTTCTCTCGCTGACTCGGATAAACCAGATGGTAAGAAAAAAGGAGAATTCGGAGGAGAGGCCGGATGATAAGAAGGCGACTTCCCTGCCTGCTTGTGAAGTGGTCGGGCTACCAGGGGGATGCTCAAACTCTTTCTTCTCAACTGTGTTCTTTTACACAGAATAACTACCACTGGGACGAAAAGCACTCACTGATATCTAACCCCCCTTTCCTAAGGGGAAGGTAGACGCGAGTATGCGACAGGAGTCCCTCTCCACCTAAAAAGGTATCAAATAAGTTCTTCCAGAACCCGCAGGAGAGTAGGATACATTAGACTCGGGCAGGCGAAATCCATTCGGTCAAGCAAGATAGGACTCGCGTCCACTCTGAACCTATGGGTCTAACCGGCCCGAGCCGGAGACTCCCTTACCGAGAGAGAGAAAGTGACTTTATAGCCCCTTATAGCGCTCCGCGACTAGGGCACAGTCTATCTCTAGACTGACCCCTAGCTTACACGTAATCCATACAGTCCCTGCACTGCCAATCTCTGAGGCAGACAGACTACAGGTATCAGTCGTTTCATACTGATAAGTACTCGTTGAGATTGAATCTCAACTGCCGCGGTGGAGTCGCGCAGAAGAGAAGGCGCGCTAACGCGCTAGTATTGTATTGCCTTTTTCAGCGCTTCTTTGAAGCCCCAATCTAGTAAGGAGCGCTAGCCCTTCTTTTGAAGCAGCAAGCGGAGGAGCAAGCGGAGGCCCCCTTGGAAGGGGGCCGCAGCGCGTCAGGTTGTTGCCGTAGCGCGCTAGCCTTTTGAAGCAGGGCATTCGTATAGTAAAGATGAAACGTCTTTAGTGTTGTTAATACCTCTTTTCCTTCTCCCTTCCGTTAAGGGTAAAAGAATAACGATATAAGCTGCTATTGCTATTAGGCCCGGTTAGGTACTTCGTTCCTAGCTTTCCTAGACGCTTGTGCCAAACACGGAAGTCTTCTTTAGAGGTGGAAGGATGAGGAACGGATGTAGAAGCTGCATTGCCCAAAACTTTACCAGTATATAATAAGTCAATTCCTTCTCGTTTACGAGCCAATTGTCATACCATACCGGTCTTTAGATCCTGAAAGACACAATACGCAGGAAAGAAAAGACCATAGTAATTGTGATTTTTTAAGAAATGGCTAAAAGAAGGTTTTTATCTAACCCAGGCACATGGAAAACATTGGAAAGAGAGCCAGAAGGAAGTGAGACTGTTCCTTGAATAGGAACAGTCTCACCATTAGCAAGGGCAATTAAAACATTACCGACATCGTTTGAAAGATAAGAGAAGTCGTCAGTTGACCCGGCCATGTGGTTCGAAGCTCCCGAGTCAACAACCTAAGGGAGGTTCTTACTTGACTTAGGTGTGAAGATACCTGCGGCATTGGCAGAGTGGGTCTCTTGAGAAGAAGAGACATCGGATCTTGATCTTTTGCTAAGGTAGAATTGAGCGAATTTTTCGAGAATCTCGTTCGGAATGATTTTGTAGACGATGCTTGCTTCTTATCAGAAACCTCAGGTGGAATAGTTGGCTTTTCTACAGCTACGTATGCGGGCTTATTTCCCTTATCCTTTCCATGGACTTGGGAAGATCAGATGGTTTGCCGTGAAGTTCCCAACATCGATCCACGGTATGATTTGGCTTCCCACAATGAGAGCAAACGGACCGGTTTAAGCCCCCCCATTCTTTCCTCTTCCACTCTGAGTTGTATGATTGGTAAAGGATCAATGGCCTCTAGCCAAAAGGGCGGAGGCTTCAATGTTGTGATGCAAGACCCACTCCAGATCGATGCCTCAACTTCTTCGTTTTAAGACCTGTTCAATCCTCTTTTTTGGTCAGGTCAGACCATTAGGGGATTTCCGTATACTGAGATTGACCTTTTTTGACATAGCGTGGAATGAGAACACCGAGATCAATCGAGTAAGATATTCTAATGGTAGTATGGCTAATTGGTCAGTCAGACGAGTTATATAGCTGACTGCGAGAAGGAAGCTCCCAGCCAGCAATAAGTTAGTAAGAGTGAGCGGGGCTTATTAGATTTTCGAGGTATTTATTCATGAATGAGTACCATAAATTTAGTCTCTCAAGGGTGATTGTCCTGGCAAAACCAGTAACTAAATCAACCTTTGAGTCCATTACCAGTCCGGTACAGGACATGGAATCCGTCCTCGAGGTCCGGTCTTTTTGAAAACTCACTTCAAGACTTTGACCCAGAGGTATTTCCCTTGGATCTCGTCAACCTTTGGGTGGAGATAGATGTAATTACGAACTCATTCTTCTAAGCACTGACATTAGACTTTCTTAGAAAGAACTCATTCGTGGACTGATTCCGACTGATTATTGGACAGATGACCCTTTGCCATAGACCACTTGCAAGAGATTGGCTAGCATAAAGCATAAAGAGATTCGCATTACCATCAGACAGAAAAGAAGACTGCTCGACCCTTACAGATGAGCTGACAAGGCCGGGGGCAAGTCTTTCTAAAGGAAGAGAATAAACCGCACTAATTGAGACCGAAGCGCCTATGCTGCATTCCAAGCAAGCAAGGAATGAGCAGCTTTAAATAGAAAGGGGGAACTCTTTTCTAAAGTAAACATATTCACGGGAATGGAAGGAAGATCTAGCTGGGGAAGTCATTCATTAACAGATGGTGAATAAACAGATGACAGGACAAGACCCATATTCTATTCCCCAATCGATTACCTTATTGCGCCCGCCTTTCATTCCTGAATGAACTCTGAAACTAAAGAAAGGGACAGACTCGTTGTGCCTGTCACTCCTACTGAACTAGCCAGGCCTTATGGCCAACCGTTGACTCCTGTTTACTACCAATTGCTACTGCCTTATACCCTCACATGCTTTCCTTCAAACTATATATTTCATTCAAATCGTCACTTCCTCGCCTTAAAAGAAAGCCGATTATCGATCCTTTTTCCAGGTGCTTCTTCTAGTGACCTATGAGCGAGTTTGAATAAGTCTTTTGACTAATGAAAGAAAGGTATACTATAGCACTTATTTCAAAGGTTTGGAACCCTTACTCCATAGGCAACTCGATAACTACCCCTAGTAAACTGAAAAACAAAATGAAAAAGAACTGGGAATGGGATAGGAATGGAATGAATTCAAAGCCGGGAAGATAGATTTACATAAAATGATTTGTGGATGGATGGTCAATAGCCAATGCCGTTGACCGGGAAGGAGAACATATGACCGGACAGGTCAAGCAAAGAGATCATACTAAAGGACGGAAACCTGTAATAGTATAAAGCAGCGGTAAGAAGCAAGGACCGATTGAACAGCTTTTCTTGGCTAGAATAGCTCTATTTGAACTAGTTGAAGCGGTAGTCCCCGATGTGGAAGGTATCGTTTTCCCTCAATCAGTTTGTTGGGAAGGCAGGAGTAGAATAGAAGACTAAAAGCATCGCGAGACTAAGTAACTAAAGTCCATTCAAGACTTCACTTCTCTATGTATATATATGGCTATAGCTATGATCGATGGCTATGGCTAAGGCAGAAATGAAAATATCTATTTCACTTTCCTTGCTTGTCAACAGATCGACTAGGCTGTAAGAATTGTTGTGCACCTGAGCTATCAAGCATTATTACCAATGATTCTTTAGTTCCGATTGGACTAACGTCTTGGCATGCCATGCCTTAGAGGAGCATTTACGGTGCTCATTCATGAATAAAAAACCAATAGTAGAGTAAATTAGGGTAAAATCTCTTTCTCAGAAGGAAGTCCCTACCAAACATGCTCAATCAGCGTCGTAAGGCGTCTTGGTTGACGTCTTGGAAATATGAGGCTGCGGCTTACGCCCAGTCCCTATTTTACGAGATTCAGCATGGTGGCATATTTTCAACGTGCGCGCTCTTTGAACATTGGGTTCGCTACCCATTGGATCATATTGCGCGTCCCGAGCTTCGATATCAACCGTGATCATTTCAACAAGATCAGGAATGGAGGTCCCTTCTGGGAATCTATTGCTGACTTGTGTGGAAAATTACCGGATGGTACCGAAGTGTACAGAGGGAGGCTAGCCTCAGTTGTCGTGGGAGGTGGGAAAAGGCGTTTGTTTGTCATAGGGAACTATGTAAAACAATGTCTTTTAAAGCCTTACCATGATTGGGCTATGAATGTCTTGCGACGCATACCCAACGATGGTACATACAATCAGCTCGCGCCTCTGAAATATGTGAGAGGTGGGACCGACGTCTCTAGCTTTGACTTATCGTCGGCTACAGACCGGTTCCCGTCTGTTATGTTATTTCAGACGATGTCGGCGCTGTTTGGTGAAGAGGTTGCCTCTGCAACTGTGGTAGCAGGGTTATCATCATCGAGGTTGTTTTTTTCCTCCGTTGACGAAAGGCCACTACTCACAGGTAAAGTTTGCAGTTGGTCAACCCTTAGGTTACTACCTGTCATGGAGCCTCTTTTCTCTCACTCACCATTTTGTGGTGTGGTGGGCGGCGTTGCGGGCTTACCCGCATCGTAAGTCTACATTTTCGAACTATGCTATCCTCGGTGACGATGTTGTCATAGGGGATAGTAGAGTAGCGAGAGAGTACCGTCTCATCCTTCAAGGTAGGAATTTCTGCAAAAGAAATCTCTACTTTCTGCCCGTGGAGGATTCTTTTTTGCCAAGAAGTTCATGTGTTGGGGAGCGGGGAAGGTCAACTAATCTCGATCCAATGTTCTCCATTACAAATAGAAGCTTTTTTCAGTCTCTATTTGGCAAAGGTCGCCTGGTTTTTTTATTGCATGAAAAAAAGAGGAAGCATAGACAAGAGCAACGGTTTACTCGGTTGAAGCAATAGAGGCATAGCATAAATCAAGCTAGCAGCAGACCTCGTGGCAAAGCTATAAGTCAAAAATTTTATATCAATAGAAGATCCCGTGCCTGCAGGAGCAGCTTACCCCACAGCATAACAGTGAGAAGCACCAATTGAGGTTTTTCCGGAACCACCAGCAGAGAAAGCAGCGGAAAGGAAGGTAGCAGTAGTTTAAGAATGTAGCTGACTAAGTTCCAGCAGCGAATTCAATGGCAAATCTAGGCGTGGATCGATATTTAGTCCATGTTCGAGCGCATGCATTAAAGCCAGAAGCAAAGGTAGAGGTAGCGGGTTCACCCGTTGATTCAGAACCAACAATAGTTGATTGCATACCCAGTTGTCCTCGTTTACTTAGATTCAGTTGGAGCTCAAAAGCTTGTTTCAACATCCGAGGCAATTCGAGTACCGGAGCTCGCAGCAGAGCCTGTGGCAAAGGCAGACTTTTTGGTTACATTTCCAGTTTCAGTTCGAGAACCAATGCCAGTGGATCCCACAAAGGTAAAGGTTGGAGCAAAGATGGCAGCAGCTGGAGCAAGCATAGTAGGTAGCTAGAGCATAGGCAGAGACAAAGCAAGCGCCAGGGTGGGAGGAAAAAGAAGGGCTGAGTAGTTAATCCTCTACTAGGTACCTATACTTATGGCTTTGCTTATGCCTATGTTCCTGCCTTTGTTCTTGGTGTTACCGATAGATACCTTAGCTATTGGTAGATAAGCTGGAACTACTGGATCTTATACTAGACTAGGTATACTTCTATCTTAGCTACAGATGCTGCTGATACTATTGGTGGTGCGTATGGTACTTCAAAAGAATCTGGTACTGGATACACTCACTACTGGATGTGGGTATGAATAAGCACTAACTTGAAAAGAAAAGTTCTAAAACCCTAATTTATGCCGCCTATTCTACTGTCTCCGCCTTTGCTTATAGGGTTTATTATAGGCACTTAATATGCTTGCTACAGTATTTGAAATGCTTAACTTAAAAAGTACCAGTCTTAGCTACTAATGCTACTGGTCTTTCGACTGGATTTACCCTTGCTTCCTATGCTGCTACTGATACTTATAGTTATGCTGGTGGGTTGACTGGTCTTGTTACTGGTGCTGGCTATGCTTATACCTTTGCTTCTATAGGATATGTACTTGGATATTCACTGTTGGTACTCGTACTATCACCTCCGTATCTGCTGGATATAGATATGGATCTAAGGAACTGTAACTTAGTCAACTGGTTCTTCGTTCAAAAACTGGATAAAGGACTAGCTCTGGTAATGCTATTGGTACTAATTTCACTACTACGGGTTCTTTGACTGGATCAAGGTATGTATATGCTTATGGCTCTGCTCTTGCAACCCTAGCTTATGGTGCTGGTCCTACAACAGGGTATGCTACTGATGCTTCTTATGTATTAGCTACTTATGCTCCTAGTGGTGTTGATACTAGGTATGGACTTTTTGAATTCCGTTCCAGGTACAAGCGGATATCGCTACACGCGGGACGTGGATTGGTGGGTTTACAAAAGAACATAAACTAACATAATGCTTAACACGCCCTCTAAAAGTGATGACGAGGCTCCCGAAAAGAGCGAAAGAATGAGCTGGACAAGCCTTTGGTGAAGATGTCTGCCAGTTTATTTTAGAGACAAATAAAACCCGAAGAGCACCACGAGCAACTTGTTCACGAACGAAGTGGTAGTAAATTTCTATATGTTTGGTACGGGCATGAAATATTGGATGGAC